TTGATGTAGAATCATGTATGTACCATTCAATATCTAATTTATCAAATTTCTGTAGTATAAGATTTCTTTCTCTCCTTTATTGGCCTCGGACTAGAAAACTTAAGATAGGATAAAACGTGAATTGAATCCAATAGGTTGCTTTCTAATAATTCATAAAGGAGATTATCATATTTCGATAATTCAATTAGATGCGAAATTGAAAAATCTCCTTTTTTTTAGCTGTAAACTGTAGAAGTTTTTGTTGGAATCTTTTTTTTTTTTCATTTTATTTAAGAGGAATTGGTTATTCGTAGAGTAAGAAATAAGAAGAATCAATAGTATTAATATAATAAAAAAAAAGAGAACAACGAAAAAAAATAGAATAGAATTGTAATAATCAATAATTGTGATGCACACATTGTTTTGTTGTATTAAATCGAAAGGTTGTTTCTTGAACTAATTACGAAGGTCGGGATTTATGGTATGAAAAGACAATTTCTAATAAATATAGAAAAAATGTAGAACTTAGAAAAGAAAGGAAAAAATTATAGTAATTACGAGTCTCAGACTATAGTTGGACGAAAATAAAGATTTTATTTTCGTAATTGATCTGATCCTGCAATACCTTTTCCTTTATTTACATTTACTTTATTTGATTTGTTTTCATTTTTACGCATAAAATCAATAGTAGGTGTTCATTCATATAATATCTCAAACGAGAGGTATTATAAGGTCACTTTTTATTCTAAAATAAAATCAAATCGATACGATTAAAAAAAAAAGATTAAAATAGAAATGATTTTCTAATTTTGTTCCATATGAATTCAAAGAAAGTTTCATTTTTTGAATGAAGTTACATGACGTCTTTCTTACTTATTATTATTTTCTTTTTTAATATTAGTTTACTCAAGAGTTGTCTAATCAATCCCGTGATTCGGAATCACGGGATGGGTAGATGTTACAAATGATTAATTGATTTCTTTTTTTACTCCCCTCCTTCTCTCTTTTTGTTAATACTGTCTATAATGATTGATGAGTTAACAACTGTCACGTGAACTTATTTTTTCACTTCAATTGGTATTTTTTCTTAGTACCTTTCAAAACTTGAACTTAGGAAAGTGCTTTATAAGCATATGTATAAAAAGAACATATTTCATTTAGCCCCTTCATCTTCATGCTTACTATAACTAGTTTTTTCGGTTTTCTACTAGCGGCTTTAACTATAACCTCAGCTCTATTTATTGGTCTGACCAAGATACGACTTATTTGAAATTAATTGCATGAATACAACTCAAAAAAAGAAATCTTTTTGTAAGTATTCATATATTCTATAGTTACTTACCGCATCAATTTCGAATTAGTGGTCATTGAGATTGATGGACAATCCGGATTACTATTTAGGGATAGATATTACCTCTCCTTTTTCCCTTTCAAACAAATTGAAATGATTGAAGTTTTTCTATTTGGAATTGTCTTAGGTCTAATTCCTATTACTTTAGCTGGATTATTTGTAACTGCATATTTACAATACAGACGTGGCGATCAGTTGGACTTTTGATTAATTAACATCTTTTTTTTGATTGACCTCCTCTTTTCTTTAATTCACGGGAGGTCAAATTCAGATTCCTGTTCCATTTTTTGAGTGTCATTTTGGGCTTAACCTAACCAAGTAACCAAGACCCGAATCACGCTCTGTAGGATTTGAACCTACGACATCGGGTTTTGGAGACCCACGTTCTACCGAACTGAACTAAGAGCGCTTTCTTATCACAATAGATAAGACTATAAGGAAGAGTATTTTGTTTTGTAACCCCAATACATCTTGTATGCATATAGTATCATATACTATATGATATAGTATAAAATGATATACTATAAAAAAAGATTATGTATGCACGATTTTAATCGATTTCATTACTGCTCAGAGGAGAAGTAATAGGTAGGGATGACAGGATTTGAACCCGTGACATTTTGTACCCAAAACAAACGCGCTACCAAGCTGCGCTACATCCCTTTCAATTGGTCTACAGTGTCATTGTAGAGAATCCTTGTCTTGTTTTCCAAATCCTCATTTTTTATATCCGTTGATATACATACAAGTTATCTTGCCATTTTTTTTTTTCTTTTTTTTTTGTCTCATATAAGATATAATAATAGTAGAAGGTTTATATATCTAATATATATTCTAATAGATATTATCTAATCTTTATTATTAGATATATATATTATCTAAGAATATCTTAATAATATATATTATGAAATATATGAATATGAAACCCATCGTAAAAAAAACTAAAAAATGATGATTTTTTTGGAATGCTCAGATAAAAGGGATGTATTTTTCGGTTTTCAGAAAGGGAAAATCTTATCTACCGAATCGGTGTACATTTCAATTGGAATTAGGAATTCCGTGTACAAATACAAGGGGTCCTTAACTACTTACATATACAGCTGATCATATATGTATTAACATTATACATTACAAAAAAGAATAAAGAAGGAGGATTTTCAATGCGAGATCTAAAAACATATCTTTCCGTGGCACCGGTACTAAGTACTCTATGGTTCGGGGCTTTAGCAGGTCTATTGATAGAGATCAATCGCTTATTCCCGGATGCGTTGACATTCCCTTTTTTTTCATTATAGTTATTGACATGGGAAGGGGTGAAGAAGATTAGAGAGAGAATCAAAAGATCTGTGACTAATCCCTCCCCCTCTTTTCTTTTAGATAAAATAGAATTACTTACAATTAACTCAAATAAAGAAGATAAGTAGAATAAAGAAAAGAGGAAAGAGAAATTACAAAGTAGATTCAACCTCGTCAAAATTCGGGTTCTTCAATTCAATTGATAAATAATCTAGTGAAAACGGAAATCGAAATGTGTCTAAGACAAGAATATCATAGAAGATAGTAAAAAGAAATACTATACTTCGACTTAGAATAGAATTCTATTCTAAATAGAACTGAATAGAGTTCGAAATCATTTTTTTAATTAATAAGTAATAGTAAATAAATATTACTATTAATTATTATATTGGGTTGTGGTTGCAACGAAATAATCTTTCAAAATTTCGAGTTAGCAACTTCTATTTTTTTTTTTTTTTTTTTTCCTTCCCTTTAAATCGGAAAATCGAAGAGTTGGTTGAATCAAAAACTCATCAAAAACTTAAAGAAAGGGGGTTCATGGCCAAGGGTAAAGAAGTCCGCGTAACGGTTATTTTAGAATGTACTAATTGTGTTCGAAAGGGTGTTAATAAAGAATCAACGGGTATTTCCAGATATATTACTCAAAAGAATCGACACAATACTCCTAGTCGATTAGAATTGAGAAAATTCTGTCCCTATTGTTACAAACATACAATTCACGGGGAGATAAAGAAATAGATCGAATCCAGGTGTCTGTGCGTCACTTTACAGGAACAGGAAAGGGGACCTATATACTATATATTATTATATAGAAATACCTTATTTAGAAATACCATATTAGATATAGAACAAGATTTCTATAATATAGCTTAAATCTATAATAGAACTTAAAAATATAACTTCAATTAAAATATTAATATAAATATTTTAATATTAAAATAAAAAAGAAAAAAAATATAAAAAAACCAAATCAAATCCCCCTTTTTAATCCTAAATCATTTTTGATGAGATTGAAATAGGGTTTTCGGGATAAGGAATAAACAAACCATGGATAAATCCAAGCGATTCTTTCTTAAATCCAAGCGATCTTTTCGTAGGCGTTTGCCCCCGATCCAATCGGGGGATCGAATTGATTATAGAAACATGAGTTTAATTAGTCGATTTATTAGTGAACAGGGAAAAATATTATCTAGACGGGTAAATAGGTTGACCTTAAAACAACAAAGATTAATTACTATTGCTATAAAACAAGCTCGTATTTTATCTTTGTTACCTTTTCTTAATAATGAAAAACAATTTGAAAGAGGCGAGTCGACCGTCAGAACTATTGGTCTTAGAACCAGAAATAAATAAAAAATAAGCTTACTCTTCAATTGAATCAAAATTCCAATTTGAACTCAAACACAGATTGATGTTTTGTTCGAAAAATTCGAGGATCCAGATTGGATTGTCGTATTGTAAGAAAAAAACAAGAATGGGTAAGAAGAAATTTTTTTTATTGACTATTCGGCGTGTTCACTGATTTTATTTTGAGCGACTTTATCATATTCTTTTTTTCATATTAATTTCTACTCTACCTTCCCGGAGTTCATTCTCCAGCGAAACTCCATTTAAAATATTGTGTCGGATTCCTTACAATTTACTTATTTTATGATTTCATTGGAAATCATATAAAGACAATTCCTATTTAATATAGCTATTTGTGCAAGTATTTTACGATTCAGAAGCAACTGTCTCTTGTACAGATTGTGTATTAATCTGCTATAACTATAGGATACCCCATTCTCTCGAATTACTGCATTTATTCGAGTGATCCACAAACGACGAAAATCTCTCTTTTGCCTATCTCTATCTCGATGAGACGAAACCAAAGCTCTTATTTTCTGTTGAATAATTGTTCGAGTAAGTCTTGAATGAGCCCCCCGAAAGCTTGATGCAAATAAACGAATTTTTGCTCTACGTCTCCGAGCTATATATCCTTGTCTAATTCTGGTCATTGAATAAATTAATTTTAATGAATAACTAATAGATTTCTTTTCTTTCAGTTATTCTTTTCCTCTTTCCTAGTTTATTAATAACAAAACGGATTCTTCCAATGTATAAAATATAAATTCCAATGGCTTTTGCTACTATAACCTTCCCGACCACAATTTGTCTTTTTTTATAGGTATTTCGCCTCGAACTACGAAATTGTATTGATACCAGGTATCAAAAAACATAAAAAGGTAATAAATAGAAATGAATAAAGAAAGAGTGGGTTCCATCGTTTCTATGGTTACGTCTTAAACGGTGAGGTCCTCTCTATACACCGGAGCCCCTTACTTCATTTAATCAATGCTATTGGTAACTTGTACAGTTCACATTCTTTGGCTCTACCCATGAATTATCTAGTCCTAGGTCTTTCACAACGAGATCTACCTATACAGTAACGATATTTCATTATGAAGATTAGCTGGGTAGCTGACCCTCTTAGTCCGTTTTTGCAAGAGTAGAGACATCAGATTTCGGCTTTGAAAATAGGATTTCCCTCGCTTAATGGATAACCATTTGTTACCAATGAGGAATTTTTTTTTTCATCTTCAATTCCAAAAGGAAATGATTGGATTTGCACCAATGGAAACCATAAATTTCAACACAATACAATAGAAGGATATAATAGATCTTTTTTTTAGATAGTGAACGGCCTTTTTCCTTCCACCTTTTCCTCTTCACTGGTACTGATCATTGATACTGGAAAATGGGTTTCCTTTAGTTTGTCCCAGCGAGGATCTGAACGAGTCGCACATACACCCTAGTACATGTTCCTCGGCGCTGAGGACATCCCCGAAGAGCAGGGGATTTCGTGACATTTCTGATTGGCTGTCTTGTGTTTCTAATAAGTTGTTTAATAGTTGGCATGTTGAATCGTATACATAATGAATGGGCTGGTTTAGATCGATCCTAACCGGCTGTTTATGAATTACTTCTCTATTTAATAGATCAATAGAATATTATTAAACCCAGTAATAAAAAGTTAAGTAAAAAATCTCCAGTTGCGGATTTGCGCAGGATTACTGCTATTTTTAGTCAACCGCTACAAGATCAACAATTCCATAAGCTTGGGCTTCTGTTGCTGACATAAAAACATCCCTTTCCATATCTTCGGATACAACCCATAAAGGTTTGCCTGTTCTTTGTACATAAACCCTTGTGATGCTTTCGCGCAGTTTCAATAGTTCTTCTGCTTCCAGGATAAATTCTCCCGTTTGTGCCTCATAAAAAGAACTCGCAGGTTGATGTATCATTACCCTGATGATATAACAAACAAAAGGTTCCTCTATCTCGGATGATGAGGTGAGGAGAAGAGATAAAGAATTAAAAAAAAAGATAGAATTGAGCAACCGTACAGGCATAGGCGTCTTTTGCACATTGCATACGGCTCCACAATGGGATTCGCTTTGACCTTCCATCAAAGAAAGAAAAAAAAAATATATATATATATATAGGGTTTATTTTCTCAGATCCGGGTCGGCAAATGATCCAATTACCATCCTTCCTTTCGGGACAGTTAAAAAATACTATGATGGCTCCGTTGCTTTTTATATATTTATCTCGTTTGTGATTCAGCAATCCCAAAGTTTTTTCGTACTCTTTCATAACAATACCATAAATATTGTTAAAAGTCTTCAGGGTGAAAACAAAAAAGTTTGTGACGCAGAAAAGGCCCCGGAAAAAATCGGGAATACCCTTTATTTTATACTAATTTCATACTCCTCTTTCGATATATAATCTATGATTAAAAAAAAATGCATATCGAATTCGAAGTGCCATGCTATTATTACTTAATATTCATATTTTATATGGCGAAGGCATAGTCTTTTTTTCTTAAAAAACTCATTGGCGCCAAGCGTGAGGGAATGCTAGACGTTTGGTGATCTCTCCTCCAACCAGGATAAAAGATCCCATTGAAGCGGCTAATCCCATGCATATTGTATGCACATCAGGTTGCACAAATTGCATAGTATCATAAATAGCTACCCCGGGTATTACCCATCCGCCGGGAGAGTTTATAAACAAATAAAGATCTTTGTTATCATTCTCTATACTGAGATATACCATAAGACCAATAAGTTGATTCGAGATCTCGCTATCAACCTCTTGGCCTAAAAAAAGTAATCTTTCTCGATAAAGTCGGTTGATTAGGATAAAATTTGTATCCCTTAAGAGCCGTACATGCACCTTTTGATGCATACGGTTCAACAAAAATTGCGAAAAAAAGAATCAATGTGTAGATTCCAGCCCTCTTTCTTTTTTTTTTCATAGCGGGACACCCTTCTAATTTCATTTTCGAATTTATTAACGATTTTCTTCCCTTTTTCAAGAAAGATGAGTTTTGTACTCTTTCCCTATAAAAAATCCATTAAACTTATCGAACTAACTTCTCATTGATGTATTGTTTCATCGAGATCTAATCCAAATCGCGATGTCTTTTTCTTGTTCCTGAATGGGCTTTTTCAATTCTTTTAGGTTTATGCTCTACTCCGAGTAAAAAAAACCGATTTTGATTTGCACATATAGGACAAATGCTACTAATACTACGCCCTTTTCCTACGACTTACTTCTTTTTCAATTCATTTCATATCTTCTGCCAAATATTCGACGTATTTATCATATTGTATTTATCATATTATTCGTTTGATTAAAAGTTTGAGATTATTCTCTTATTCAATAACAAAAAAATCTTTTATGATCTATGATATAAGTATTAATAATCAGAAATATATTACCAATTGGTTTTTTTCTAAACGGAGCCTGGATACTTCATTTTATTGGTCCAACCAAGCTAACCATAAATTATTTTAATTGATAATATTCATTTTAATACCCCTCAAAAT